ACGCATCCTTCTCATCCTTCTCATAATGAATAGAGAGCGGGTAGCGGGAATCGAACCCGCATCGTTAGCTTGGAAGGCTATGGGTTATAGTCGACGTCAATTCATTATTTTTAACGTCTCTAATTCAAAACCGAACATGAAACTTTTATTTCATTCGGCTCCTTTATGGAAGATGGCTGGATTCCATAATCTAAGCCATAAACGAACTAAAAGAAGTTGCTTCATAAGATCTATGTCCGCTTTTCTGTCTGAATGTATACCAAACAAATTGCTTTCTAGATGATCCCTCTAGAAGACGAGGGGTATTTTGAAAAGTCCTTCTAGTTACTTCGTTCTCTATTTCTCCTTGCGTGAATCTTGAGGAAAGAAATTTTTGTTTCCACCCGAGCTGAAATAAAATGTCGATAACTTTAGTAAACCAAAGTCGTCCTTTATTAGCTATTGTGCTTCAACCTCTTCAAATGAAAAAATTGAAGATCTAGTTACGATTAGAAGTACACTTTTGTATCTTCCTCCATGGATTCTTTATTTAATACTCATTCAATTGTTAAGTCTTGATACAGCGCAAAAAAATTATGCTTCGCGATTCCCTACTCCAATGTGAAAATTGATAATGGACTTTTGGGTACAAATCACGAAAATGTATATGATTCCTCAAATCGCTTATTGAGAGGTAAAGGATTCAATCCTTTCTAAGAAATAAAGTTTTTAATCGGAACGGAATATGAATAAAACCTAAAGACCCCTTAACTATTTCAGTTGTTAATAGAACGAATCACACTTTTACCACTAAACTATACCCGCTACATTGTGATTATTGTATATGAATGGACCATTTGTCGAACAAGAACATTACTCTATGTAATAATGTAATATAATAAATAAAGATAGGATTAAGGACAAAATCCTAAATTCAATTGGAAATGAGAGTGCTCGGGTCTTTTCCTGGAGAAACTTAATGAGATAAGAAAAGGAGGGCCTTTTGACCTTGAAAAAATGTGTGTTCTTGAGGGGTTATTTAGTAGAAGACCTGCCCCAAAAGAACTATATAGCATAACAAGAAATGGCCTGGCTAGGTACCGACCCGGCCAGGTGGGGGAATCAAATAAAGGACGGACCCTTCGGATCGGATGAAATAAAATTCAAAGGGTACTCTTTAACGTACCAACTTCACTCTTTTTTTTTTTTCTATTTTTGAAATACTTTTTCTTTACTTCAGGGGTAACATAGTCATTATCCTTTGTTAATTGGGAGAGATGGCTGAGTGGACTAAAGCGGCTGATTGCTAATCCGTTGTACGACTTCTTCGTACCGAGGGTTCGAATCCCTCTCTTTCCGTTTCTTCCGACGGCTTAATATTTTCTTTCGACTTCAAATTCAAAAAAAAAAATCTTGAGACCCCTTTTTTTTTTTATTTTATCTTTTATCATAGTTCACTATCTGTAATAGAGAAACTCATAAGAAAATGAATAAATCAAACAACAAGAAATCCTTTCTTTTTTTATTCCTCACGCCCTGGATTACGCCCTGGATCATTCGATAGGAATCCAAAGATAAAGAGAGAAACAAAAAATATCACTACTGTGTAAACGAAGAGTTTAAGAGTAAGCATTATACAATCTCCAGGATAAGATCCTATTTTTTGGAAAAGGAGAATAGATTATCTATTTTTATACCCCATATTCTAGGTTTGACACCAAACCAATAGATGAAGTGGTTTAGAGATAAATCAAAAAAGAAAAAACCTAATATCTTTTCGGTATCCAAATTCTCTGTCATATCTACAGTTACTGTGGGGGGATTTACTAGTTTCTTGTTCACTGGAAGGTGAAGAAGGGCAAAACGAGGAAATGAGATGATTCAGATTCATCGCGCCTATTCAAGAATTTCCATGTTTGAATCGAGGGTTCATATCATAATGTAAGAGATCCGATCTTTTTTCAATTGTTAGTTTTTTTTTTTATTGATTAAATCGTGAATCTTTGTAGGACAGTATTAAATAAAGATCTCATCGAAAACTTACAGCAGCTTGCCAAACAAAGGCTAAGAGAAAAAAGAGCACAGGGATGACTGGCATAAAATCTACGATTGGATTAAGAAAAGCGTAAGACTCGGGTAACTTAGCAAAGAAAAAACTACTCGAATGAAGGGCAGAATTAAAACAGCTACAGATAAAACTAAAGATATTAAGCATAACAAACATTTCATTCTTTCATTCTTGGAGATAATTGTATTTGATTGAGTTTTGAGTTATTGATTAAGGGATAAACGGGGAAAATGAACAAAAGAATCCTGCTTTTTTTACGTACTCAATCAAAAACCCCTCAATTCTCGCACGAAAATAGAAGGAAGCATACTTTCATACAATATCTTAATTGAATTCTATCTAATGATCAATAAATTCAGTGGAATTCTCTAACTAGTTGTGTGAAATCCTAGTACCAATCTAACGGATTCCATAGAGGTTTTTATTGATTGTGATTTGACAATTCATTAAAATTATTCAATAATATTAAATTGATTGAAAAAAAAAAGAAACAACTCTAGACGTTGTGGATGTGGGATGGATGTGGGGCGTGGCCGAGTGGTAAGGCGCCGGGTCTTGTTCCCGGAATATCGAAGGTTCGAAACCTTTCGTCCCAGCACATCCCACACTTTTCTTTCTTCTAGTTACTAGTTCGAAGAAAGAGAACTTTTTCCTCTGTGCCTATAAAGGATGGAATCCGTATGTGGTCAATGTGTAGTGGGGCGTGGCCAAGTGGTAAGGCAACGGGTTTTGATCTCGTTATTCGAAGGTTCGAATCCTTCCGCTCCAAGGTATTCTATACCTTATGTAGAATACCAATTAGTAATTGATAAAAGTCAATATCAATTACTATACTTTCGATTCAGCCAATGACTATTCATGATTCCATATTGAATCAATTCCAGACGGGTTCTAAAGGAAAGCAGTTTTATGGTGAAACTTCGTTTAAAACGATGCGGTCGGAAGCAACGTGCGACTTGAAGGACATGATGAACTATGGATTCTTAACACCCATCATTTTCTTTATTTTTTGAAGATTCTAGTTCGAGTATAGAAGGTGCTCTGAACTCGACATACAAAATTTGTTTTTTATTTCCACTTTCCACGAACCCTTTTTTCGTTTTCGTGAACGTGTAAGTAATTAATTAAATAGGATACAATGGAGCTCGAGAAGAAATGATTGAGTCATTTCTCAGAGGTAGGGATCTATGGCTCACAGTAATTAATAGACGAACTTCGTGACTCTTATTTCTTATTTAATAAGAAAGAAATGGAAACAATCCAATTCCAGCAAGAGGTTTAAGTGTATCGAATCGAGGGGAATCAACCATTCGTATGATTCTTTAAAGAGAAAGAAATCACAAAAGGGATGTTGCTACCCTTTTGGTATGATTACGGATCACCGAAGTAATGTTTAAGCCTAACGATTCAAAAAAAAAGTTAAAATATCATGTAACAAGAAAACGCCATTTTCAATTGTCTCAACAATTTCATTTTCATAAAAAAAGGAAAATTGATTCTAAACGAGACAAAAAGGGAGTTAAAGAGAGCTCAATAAATGAATGAACCTTAGGACCTTTTCACTCTTTCTTTGGGTAAGAATGATCCAACAACCTGAGCTATAAAAAAAATGATTTTTTGATGAATTGGGGTTCTCACTTGATTTTCGAATCGATAGATCACCCTTCGAATCATTCTTTCTCGAGCCGTACGAGGAGAAAACCTCCCTTACGTTTCTAAGGGGGGCTGTAGTCATCTACAGCTATCCCAATGGGCCATCTATCGAATCGTTGCAATTGATGTTCGATCCCGAAGAGATGGAAGGGCTCTTTGTAAAGTGGGTCTTTACGACCCGATCAATAATCAAACTTCTTTAAATCTTCCTGCTATTTTTCATTTCATTGAAAAAGGAGCTGAGCCTACGAGAACCGTTTATAATATCTTAAAGAAAGCAAAAATTTTTCAAGAACTTTCAGGATTTTTTTTTAATCCGAATCCTCTTTTTTTGTTCTACGAACAAGGAAGCTATAAGTAATGCAACTATAAATCTCATGGAGAGTTCGATCCTGGCTCAGGATGAACGCTGGCGGCATGCTTAACACATGCAAGTCGGACGGGAAGTGGTGTTTCCAGTGGCGGATGAGTAGGGCAGAGGCCTACTATTTCTTCATCTAGGATCTGACTTAATACTTAATATAATAACCCCCAAAAAAATAGAAAATATAGGAGGTAAAATCAATATGATTCTAGATGATTCTAGTCATTTTTTATGCGGTGCAGCAGCATTAGTTTGGATCACAAGTTGAAACCGTATCTAGGATACGACTTATTACTTAATATAATATATATTAATATTAAAAAAAAAAAAAATCTAAAATATAGGAGGTAGAATCAAAATGATTCTAGTCATTTTTTATGTGGTGCAGCAAGCCCGCATTAGTTTGGATCACAAGTTGAAACCGTATAAAGAGGTTATTTTGATTATACTTATTATAATCAAAATGATAATTCGAATTTGGTACTTCTATATAAAAAGGTTTATAGAATTGATTTTCAAGTATTTTCTTAATATAGAAGCTTGGAAAATATTTCTCGGTTGGAAGTACCTTTTACTGGTTTGGAGGCTATTTGAAAAATCGATATTCAACCTATCTATGTGGGTGGCGATCTCCCAGTATCTTTCGAAAAAAGAAAATTGGGTAGAAATACTCATAATTTGTAATTTGTGTCGATCGAATTATCCAACTATATCTATATCTGGATAAGCATTATTCGATCGAGTATAAGTACGTGCTCTGTTTTGGAGGTGTAATAATGATGAAGTGGTTTAATCTGCTAAGTCCTTGGTATTACCCACAACCGCAGAACATGACTTATGTTTCGAACAAAACGACAGATAGAGCCGGCAACACTACCCTCGAGGTCATACACTATGACCAAAGGGGGAACATGACTGTGGAATTGGAAAAATACGACCGAAGGGGGAACAGGATCCTATACGATAGGAAAAGAAAAAAAACCAAACCTTGGTGGAAACGAATTTTTGAATTCGTTCAAAAACTAGCTACGTGTGCACTGCACGTAGCTAGTGTCAATACAGCACTAGTCCTTTTTTTTTTTTCACTTTGATTTCTTTTTGATTTTGTCTAGCGTAGACTGTCTCTTGGCCCGTAGGTCCTGACACAAGGTTAGAATTCTAGCTCTTCCAGAGTGGTATCTCACTGACGGCTTGGCCCCCCGGAAGGGGGCCTTCTTCGCCCTCCACCTAAGCTGCGCAGGAAAGGCCTAAAGCCAATCCCAGGGAACAGTAAAGCTTCATAGGGTCTTTCTGTCCAGGTGCTTGTCAACGTTCATTTTATATTGACAATAGTGTATTGAATAAATAGAATTTCATTATGGTAATTTTCAATTAAGTAAATCTATTTCTCTCCGAATTCTAATTCTAGATGGGGTTTGCAATCTCTTTATTTTTATTATGATTCATCTATACACTCGGGTTGCTAACTCAACGGTAGAGTACTCGGCTTTTAAGTGCGACTAGAATCTTTTACACATTTGGATGAAGCAACGAATTCATCCATACCATTGGTAGAGTTTGTAAGACCACGACTGATCCTGAAAGAGAAGAGAACGAATGGAAAAAACAGCATGTCGTATTAACGAATTAAGGAAGAACTCTAAGAGCACTTCATTCTTAATCCTTACCGGATCAATACAAAGTATTCTTTGAATTCTTATATTATATTTCAATATGGGTCGAGTGAATAAATGGATAGAGCCGCAAGGATCCAATTATAGAATATAGAAAACAAAAAGCAACGAGCTTCTCTTCTTAATTCGAATGATTTCCCGATCTAATTAGACGTTAGAAATATATTAGTACCTGATTCGGGAAAAGGTTCTCCCATAACCATAAAAATAAGTGGATTCTCCATTTCTTTATTTCTTTTTTTTTTTGAATCCTAATTATTAACTATCTCCACTCTTATTGAGTGGAGACGAATGTGTAGAAGAAACGGTATATTGATAAATAGAAGATAAATAGAATCAATTCTAAAATCAAAAGAGCGATCGGGTTGCAAAAATAAAGAATAAAGGATTTCTTATTATTTCAATATCCTAATTAAAGAACACAAACCTATTGGTTGGATGAAAAAAAAAGAGAATCCCTTGATAAGCTTATCTATCTTCAGGGTAGATATCATTTTCTGACTATCTACCTTGTTTTGACTGTATCGCACTATGTATCATTTGATAGTCCAAGAAACCCTCGGTCTTTGGTTCAAATCTCATTTTCAATGGAAGAATTACAAGGATATTTCCAAATAGATAGATCTCGACGACAAGACTTCTTATATCCACTTCTATTTCAGGAGTCTATTTATGCGCTTGCTCATGATCATGGTTTAAATAGATCGATTCTTTCTGAACCTCTCGAAAATTTAGGTTATGACAATAAATCCAGTTCACTAATTTCAAAACGTTTAATTACTCGAATGTATCAACAGAAGCATTTGATTCTCTTTGATAATGATTTTAACCAAAATACATTTCGTGATCAGAATCAGAAGAAGCATTTTTATTCTAAAATGATATCAGAGGGTTTTTCACTCATTGTGGAAATTCCATTCCCTCTGCGATTAGTACCTTCCCTAGAAGCGAAAGAAATAGCAAAATCTCATAATTTACGATCAATTCATTCAACATTTCCCTTTTTAGAGGATAAATTATCACATTTAAATAATGCCTTAGATATACTAATACCCTACCCCATCCATTTGGAACTCTTGATTCAAACCCTTCGCTATTGGATACAGGATACCCCCGCTTTGCATTTATTACGATTCTTTCTCTACGAGTCTCAGAATTCGAATAATCTGATTACTCAAAAAAAAATCGATATTTCGCATTTTTCAAATCAGAATCAAAGATTTTTCTTGTTCCTATATAATATTCATATATATGAATGCGAATCCATATTCGTTTTTCTCCGTAAACAATCTGTTCATTTACGATCAAGATCGTATAGAGCCCTTCTTGAGCGAACACATTTTTATCGAAAAATAGACAAGTTTTTCTTCATTTTTCATAAAAATTTTCAGACCACCTTATGGTTGTTCAAGGATCCTTTCATGAATTATGTCAGATATCAAGGAAAAGCCATTCTGGCTTCAAAAGGAACACCTCTTCTGATAAAAAAATGGAAGTATTACCTTGTCAATTTTTGTCAAGGTTATTTTGACTTGTGGCCTCAACCAGATAGAATTCAAATAAACCAATTCTCCAAGCACTCCCTCGATTTTCTGGGCCATCTTTCAAGTTTACGGCTAAAGCCTTGTGTGGTAAGGAGTCAAATGTTAGAAAATTTATTTATTATAGATGTTTCTATTAATAAGTTTGATACTATAGTCCCCACAATTCCTTTGATAGGAGCATTGGCTAAAGCGAAATTTTGTAACGTATCGGGGCATCCT